TTCTTCTGTAGAGATCTAATTGTTCTAGTCAACTTTTTTATTCATAGCTATAGCTGCAAGTTACCATGACATAATAGATCGGTGACCCAACATTTAGAGAAAGCGAGAGTAGAGATTTTCAATCATGGAAAGAAAAAAATTGATTAAATAAAAAGAGCCGGCTATCGGAATCGAACCGATGACCATCGCATTACAAATGCGATGCTCTAACCTCTGAGCTAAGCGGGCGGATATAAGAGCAATAGTGTATAGGAATACAGGAAACTATCGGATCTTGGCTATTACCTAGTGATTCTTCTTCTTTTTTGAATTTATTGATTATTTCAATTCCTTATATTTATTAGTTATATATTTGAGATTCTATTTAGAAAATAGAAAAGAAAACTATTTAGATATAGATAAATTAGATATCTAAATAGAAATTAAATTTCATATTCATATATATGTGAATATAAAATATCAATATATCAATGAAATTAGGATTTGAAATGAAAAAAAAGAATGAATATCGACCGTTCCACTATTCCAAACTGCACTGTAAAAATTAAGGAGGAGGAAAGGCACATATATATGTGGGATATATCTATCCATATTGAATTGCGGATACATCAATGATAGAATCAATTTCGTATTGAAACAAATAGGGTTCATCCAATAGAGATGAAATGATAGAATATAGAATAGGGGGTGGCAAAAAAAGAAAATAGCAGCATACACTTTTTCGATATAGGAATCATTACCTAATGAATTCAATAGTGCCAAGATAAATTATAAATGAAAGAGGTGGATGAAATTACCCTTGTCTCAAAAGAAAGGGGATATGGCGAAATTGGTAGACGCTACGGACTTGATTGGATTGAGCCTTGGTATGGAAACCTGCTAAGTGGTAACTTCCAAATTCAGAGAAACCCTGGAACTAAAAATGGGCAATCCTGAGCCAAATCTTTGTTTTGAGAGAAAAGATGGAAAATGAGAATAAAAGGGATAGGTGCAGAGACTCAATGGAAGCTGTTCTAACGAATGAAATTGACTACGTTACGTTAGTAGCTAAAATCCTTCTATTGAAATGACAGAAAGGATAACCTTATATACCTAATACGTACGTATACATACTTACATAGCTCTATATATGAAAATAGAAATTTTCTATTTCTATTATAATCTTCTATTTCTATTATATATTAATTAGAATGATAGAGATCAAAAAATATATGAAAAATTGAAGAGTTATTGTGAATCAATTCCAATTGAAGTTGAAAAAAGAATCGAATTCAAATATTCAGTGATCAAATGATTCATTCCAGAGTTTGATAGATCTTTTGAAGATTAATTGGACGAGAATAAAGAGAGAGTCCCATTTTACATGTCAATACCGACAACAATGAAATTTATAGTAAGAGGAAAATCCGTCGAATTTTTAAATCGTGAGGGTTCAAGTCCCTCTATCCCCAATAAAAAGCCCATTTTACTTCCTCACCCTCTTTCTTTTTTTTTTCATCAGTGGTTTAGTTTAAACAAAATGAAATATCTTTCTCATTTCATTCACTCTGTTCTTTCACAAATGGATCCGAATCAAAATCCTCGTATCTTCTTCCAATCCAATCTCATTTGTTTTGTATAGTACGATATGAACATATATATGTTCAAGGAATTTCCGTTATTGAATCATTCATAGTCCATATCTTTTTCCTGACATTTACAAAGAATGTCTTCTTTTTGAATATCTAAGAAATTCAGGGGCTAGGTCCAATTTGTTAAGATTTTATTTTTTAATTCTTTTCATTGACATAGATATAAGTACTCTGCTAGGATGATGCACGGGAAATGGTCGGGATAGCTCAGTTGGTAGAGCAGAGGACTGAAAATCCTCGTGTCACCAGTTCAAATCTGGTTCCTGACACATGAATAATGTATCGGATAGATATTCATACCTCATACAAATGAAATTAATTCATTTGGACGAGATATTCTTTTCTTTCAAATTTCATATTTTTTTGTCACTCTTGCTCAAGTTACTTTCTGAGGTCCCCACTAAGTGATGTGCGAGGTACAAAGTTCATGGTGCAGAATCATCCTATTGTGCTCATACGAAATGTATATTATATGATATCTTCCCAATTAGGGAATAGCAATGAGAGCCTCTTTTTCTTTTTTTATTTTAGACCCTCCACAATACGAATGAAAGTCCAGTTACTCTGTTTCATCTAGAAGGGGAATGCCAAGATGCTCATTGATTGATAAAAAACCCCTTTTTTATCAATCAATGAGCATCTTGAATTTCATAGAAATTGGGCGTAATATAGTCTTTACGTAAGGGCCAGCCTATCCAACTTTCAGGCATCAAGATACGTTTAAGGCGAGGATGATTCTCATAAGAAATTCCCAACATATCATAAGATTCCCGTTCCTGAAAATCAGCACTTCTCCAAATCCAGAAAACTGACGGGGTTTGAGGATTACTCCTGGGAGCAAATATTTTTATGCATACCTCTTCTGGTTT